TTTTATTATATATTATTTTTTTATTATATATTATTTATATATTATATTTATTATATAATATTAATATATATATCTATTTTTTTCTATTTTATATATTTTCGATCACATATCATGCGAAGCGAACCCTTTCTATGCTAACTATGCTAAAAGAATCTTATTTGAAATTTGGAGTATATAATATTTTTCGAAGAAATCCTATTTGTTCAATAGGATTCCCTCTCTTTTTCTTTTTTGTTTGTCGACTACTCTACTACTTCTTATATGTTATATGCAATATTCTTATATGTTATATGCAATAAAAAAAAATATTATATGTCATTATGTCATTGTCATAAAGCTTCTAATAAAAACTCGGAAAAAATCTAAATTAAGAAGGGGAGATAGGATTCTTTGACGAACGAGATCAATAGGCATTATTATATGAAAATATTTGGGAGAATATTTCGACACAAACAAGAAGGGTTCTAGGAAGACAAATAATCCCTCCTAGAATCCCGTTTTTCCAGTTTCAATTTATACTGTGCTTAATATTCTCCGTTTATTTATCTTCTGTTTAGTATCGAGTTGAATTTTCTTATAGTCAAATAGAAAAACAAAAACTATTAAAACTATTAATTGAATATATTTATATTCTATGACATTGACATTGAAATCCAAAAACTGTGACATAATTATAGTGCTCCAATTTCTTGGGGGTGAAAAAAGAAAAAGAAACAAAAAATAGGTAAAGTCAAATAGTCTTCTTCACAATATACATACTATGACTGACTAGTACTGCGGTGAATTCTCTAAATATGGTAGAACTAAATATGGTAAAAAAAGAATAGAAACAAGCAAGGGGCTTTTCATAATCTTTTGATTATACAGAATTACATAATTATCAACAAAAAAATTTCGTTATTTTTACGAACTTAATATGTTGATAAATCCGCGGACCTAGAAATTCATTTCAGATAATTGAACCTTCTCAAACTGTTTCTTTTTAAGAACCAAAAAGATTTGTGCCAAAATAACAGATGCCACAAAGAACAAGAGACCTTGGACACGTAACGGATCTTGAAGTACTATTTCCGCATCCCCCTGACCAAATCCACCCACATTTGGATTACTCGTTAATGGTTGATCAAGTTTGATAGATTCACCCTCTGAAACAAGAAGTTCTGGTCCTCGAGGTATAATATCAATCACTTCGCGGCCATCCGATGCATCTACTATAGTTATTTCATATCCCCCCTTTTCTTTTCGTATGATTTTGTTTACTATACCCGCAGCTGTAGCATTATAAACATTATTATTACTCTTGCTCCCGTCGGGATAAAGCTGCCCCCTTCCCCTGTTCCCGCCTACGTATATTGGATATTTTAAGAAGTGAACATCTCTCTTAGTAGCGGGATCGGGGGAAAGAATCGGAAAGGTTATTTCATTATATTTCTGACCAGGAACAGGGCCTACCACAAGAATATTTTTTTTAGTGGGACGATAGCTTTGAAAAGACAGATTACCTATCTTTTCTTTAATCTCAGGCGAAATACGATCGGGGGGGGCCAATTCAAACCCCTCCGGTAAAATAAGAACAGCCCCCACATTTAAAGCCCCCTTTTTACCATTAGCAAGAACTTGTTTCACTTGCATATCATAAGGAATTCGAACAACTGCTTCAAATACAGTATCAGGAAGTACCGCTTGTGGAACCTCGATATCCACGGGCTTATTAGCTAAATGGCAATTAGCACATACAATACGGCCAGTTGCTTCTCGCGGATTTTCATAACCCTGCTGTGCAAAAATGGGATACGCATTTGAAATGGGTGCTCGAGTTATTATATATATCATGAGCGATACGGAAATTGATCGAGTAATCTCTTCCTTTATCCAAGAACAGTAATTTCTAGTTTGCATGGTCCAATCATTGATCCTGAAAAGTTCTACAATAAAATTAGGTTGGTCACTGGTACAGTTCCCTATCCATAATTCTGCTATGTACTTAAAGAATTTTACTGGAATATAGGAGTAATCCGCTGGATAAGTAGAAAGAAAAAGAAAAGAATAAGTCAATTTTTCAGTGGTTAGCTTTTGTACAAAATAACAAACTTTAGAATTGGATCAGTGGATCCTTTTTTCAGTCATTCATTGAATGATAAATCACTACAAGTGACGGAGATACACGATTTAAATAACGGAAAATCCAATATTTCAAAATAGTATCTAGAATGACTGGAAAGGTGGAAACAAGACCGGATATAATTTGATCATTATGAGCAAATCCAAAATCTTTATAGACAGAACCAATCATTAGTTCCCAACCATGGGTCGAATGGAATCCTATACATAAATCAGTTAATAAAAGAATAGAAAAAGCTTTTATTGTGTCGCTTAAGTTATATAGGAATTCTTGAACCCAAGAGTTAAGAATAATAAGTTCTTGATTACCTAGAATAGAATAACCACTTAAAATAACGAAACAGATTATATTTGTCGAGAAGTGCAAAATCATATTCATACGATCTTCGTTGTGCGTCTTGATCAATTGGATCGTTTCTTTGTAGATTCCGATACGAAGGTTTTGTAGACGTGTTTCCGGGTATTCCTTTATCATTTCATCCAAGAGTAACAGTTCCTCGAATTCTATGAATTTTTTTAGAATACTCTTTTCTTGAATATCATTCAAGAAAATTTCGGATTGCCTAGTATTTGACCAATTAGTAACCCAAGATTCCATATTTTTCTTAAATGAGAAAGAGATCCACCAGGGCAAAAAGACTATAGATGTAAGATATAGAAGGGGAATGAATGCTTTCTTTTTTGCCATTTTTCGTCTTTAATGAAGTCAGCTTCACCTCATTCGTCAACTCTATATGATAAGAATATTTCTATCAAGCATAAGTTCTATTACAAGTCATAGAGCCAATAAATCTATTCTCACGTTTTTTTTATTTGCAATTCGGGAGTTAGTTCTTGAATTTAGAAAGAATACACAAATAGAATAAGAAAAAGAAAAAGTCTGCTTTCAATTTGAATGAAGAAGAAATATTGTTTCAAAAGAAATTGTTTCCAAGGATATCAATTACTAAAATTCGACGCAATTGCCCCTTTCGATGAATGCATCAAAGAGCACTTCAAGTAATGAATATTAGTTGGATTTCGAAACGAAAAAGCACCCTTTCTATCAAAAAAAAAATATCAAATATTTCAAAAAAAAAATTCAAGAATTTTTTCCGTTTTTTTTTTAAGAAAGCATTCATTTTTCAGTTCTTTTTTTTTTTCAAAATACTTCAATTGGTACACGCAAGAAATAGGCCAATTCTGCCGCTTTTTGTTCAATTTCTCGTGGAGTCAAATTCTCATCAGTACGAGTCAAGGGAATGACCCCCTGTCCTCTGATTTCCATATAAAGGACACGACGAGTATAAATACCCTCTTTAACTTCTATTCTGATGGACTGAATGTCTTTCATAAGGAATCGGAGAAATATACGACGATTTTTTCCAGGAAATCCCCAACGAAAAATACACACTATTCCCTCTTTTCTATCGAATCGATCATAACCACTACCTACATTCCACGAAATTGTACACCACAAATAAGAGCTAATAAAGAGACCAGCGATTCCATAGAAAGACATCACGATCCCTTGTGGAAAAAAAAGAATTTGCTGAGACGGAAATAAAGATAGCAAATTCCTACCAAGATAACTCGAAGTTCCAACCAATAAGAACCCTAATGAACCTAAAAAAAGGATAACGGCCCAGCAGAAATTACTTGTTTTTCGAGACCCCGTTATAAGTTCTATCCATATACGTTCTGATCGCCAACCCATATTAGATCCGGTTGTTTTTTTTTTGGAATTGAGAAAATAACCCAACCAAATGAATTTTATTTGACTTTTCCTTGTTTGCGAAGTAACTCTCATCAACTAGCACTATTTTTATCTAAACCTTTAGGAGTAATTTATCAAATTCCTTCTAGATTTAAAAAAAATAGATGAGATTTGTCCCTACTGCTGTCCGTATCTAAAAGATCTTGTTTTTTTGAACATGGAGAAATAAGGAAGCCATTGCAATTGCCGGAAATACTAGGCCTACTAAAGGCACAAAAATAGAGGGTAAGTTGCTGAAAGTTGTCATAGAATGGGTACCTCGATTTAATATTTGTACCTGTTATTTTTTAGTTTTTTGTTATTGTTCTATTAAGATTTTTACCTGTTATTTTTATATTTTTAGATTGTTTGTTATAAAGAGATTTTAGAATCACTAGAATTCATATCATATATACTTATACCAAGTCGATTTTCATATAGAAATCTATATAGAATAGAATTCTATATAGAATTCTACTAAGTATATCTAAATGAGTATGAGTATATATAAAAAATTATTCAATTTTGAATATAAATTCAATATTCATTAGAATTCTAATTTTTAATATAATAAAAAATAGAAAAATAGTAATATTTAATATATAATTATTCTATTTAATATTGTTAATATTGAATTCTATTTTATTTTTATTTAATTAATTCTATTTTTGAATCATATTTATATTATTATTTATTTATATTTATTAATTAATTACTAATTCTAATAATAAGAAATTTGGAATAATAATAAATGATAAAAAATTGAATAATTTAAAGCTCTACTTGATTTAATTTGGAGTCAAAGGAAAGAAAGCATGGAGCTGAAATAACTCACTAAGAACGCCCTTTAAAGGATTACGCGGTACAATTGAATCAAATAAACCCTTATGGAATAAATATTCAGCCGCTTGTGAACCTTCAGGTACTGTTTTATTCAATGTTTGCTCAATTACTCTTTTACCCGCAAATGCAATGTAAGTATTGGGTTCGGCAATAATGATATCCCCCAACATACCAAAACTAGCCGTCACTCCACCAGTAGTAGGAGATGTAAGGATCGAGACATAGAATAACTTTTTATTTGCTTGATAATCATATAAAGCAGAAGATATTTTAGCCATTTGCATCAAGCTCAAACTTCCTT